ATTCTTTCAAGACAAGGGGCGGCCTGATTCGACATTGTTGTTTACTCTGATCCGGTCGAGGTGGTTTTCGTTTACCAGCGCGTAGGTGGTCTAAGTTCCTATGACCGAGTCTTTCTAGCCCCTGTGAACATAAGTTGTTTAATAGTTGGCATGTTGAATCATATCATATAAATAATGGGCTGGTTTAGATCGATCCTAACCTGATGATGATTCAATTACTCGCCTCCCACTTGCCTTGATATTGATACAATCTTTCTCTCTATTACGCTATTTCTCGGTTAATAACATGGTAATTGCCCCTGCCAGTACCGGAAGTGATAATAAAGGTGGGAATGCTGTCACTAGAACGGACCACACAAATAGGGGTGATCTATGCATAGTCATTCCAGGTCCACGCATGTTGGAGATAGTTGTTATAAAATTGATAGAACCTAAAATGGATGAAACACCAGATAGATGAGGACTAGAAATTGCTGAATCAACTGCTCCTCCAGAATGGCTGGTAATACCACTTAAGGGCGGATAGACCGTCCACCCAGTGCCGCTACCCACTTCTACTAAGGCTGGGCTTAATAGGAGCACGAGACTTGGTGGCAACAACCAGAATGAAATATTATTTAATCGTGGAAATGCCATGTCAGGCGCACCTATCAGAATCGGAACAGACCAATTACCAGATCCACCTATCATCGCCGGCATAACCATAAAAAAGATCATTAAAAAAGCGTGAGCCGTTATTAAAACATTATAAAGTTGATGATTCCCACCAAGAATTTGATCGCCGGGTCGTGCTAATTCCATACGAATCAGTACTGAGAAGCATGTGCCCATCACTCCAGCAATGGCACCAAAGATGAAATGAAATATAGAGTCCCTATATCTTTGTGGTTAGTGGAGAACAGCCATCGGACCGGATTTGTCGTAAAATTGAGATTCTTTTGTTTCCTTCCTTATCAGAGAAGGGTCCCTCTTAGGGAGCTGGGGCTTCTTTTTTGAAAAAAGGGGGGCTAATACACAGGGAAGAGGCTTACTAGAAAAAAAAGACTAACTAACTACATAGCTACTTACATAACATAAGAGAATTTCATAAAGTCACTCTCTCCAACCTTTTATATATCCGGCTTTATAAAGTAAATATGAGATTTGCGTTGGTTTTTCCAACGAAACTAAGCACTTTTTTTATTTATCATTCGGAAGAGCTCTTTTTGTGGTCTCACTTTACCACCATCTGAAATGCGCGATACTTCGATTGGTGGAAGCCAGTCTATGAAGATTCCCCCTTTTCTTACGTGCAATTCCCCTCTTTCGGTAAGCATCCAGTATCTCATCAAATGAACATTGCTCTAAGCTTGTCCTGTAGATTATACGTCGTTTGAAAGCTGCTTCAAGGGTCCAACGAATAGCTAAGGTTTGTTGACGATCCCTGGCTACAATCCCAGGGACATCATAAATAGTACCTGCTCTTCCTACTCTTTCCACTTCGCATATGGGCTTTATATTCTCTAGGGCGTCAACCATAAGTTTGATTACATCGCGTTCAGTTCGAGCGGGGCGATGAAAAGTTTGATAAACAATAGCACGAACTCTTGTTTTTTTACCTTCTTTCATGCGAAAGTTGACCAACTTCTTGATCAATTGTTTTTGCTCACCATCCAAGTCCCCCATATAGCTTATAATTTCCGAGCAATTGGAAGCCGCTTTCGATGACGAGGCCGAAGAATTTATATTACGCGATCGTTACTGTCCATCTTTATCAGCCAACTCCCCAGTTTCCAACAGTGACTGTCTCTGATCCCTCTATTTCTTCTGAGCAGCAATAGAAGTATAAAGTAAATTGCCCAATGTTTCCAAATTAGTCCAACTTCGTACCTTTCCGGCATAAACCATATATCTCAGAGAGGTCGTATTTCACCAATCTAAGTTTTGCACAGACTTTCTACATGGGATCGCCTTTGACATCAGTTTGCCACACCTTACTCACAATAGGGTGGAACTCGGGGAGTGGGAGTTCAGTCATGAAGTTGAAAAAGGAAGGATATGCACCCCTGTTCTAACCACACAGGCACTATGATCAGAGAGGCCCTTGGGGGTGAATTCAACTTCAGATTCAGATAAAGGCAGAGAGCCAAAGCACTTACAATTAGCAAGAGCTCTATCCACTTTTCTGGAAATACAAGAGGCCTCATCATCTTTCTTAGACCATGTGACGAAGTGTCCCATATATCTGATGTCCTCAAGTCCTGCACTTTGAAGACATGAAATCATTCATAGCAGAGGACCAAGAATCAGTCCCTCCATTCTTTTTCCAATTTAGGAGTCCTACCTTGGGAGCATCCCGGGCAAGATCTATGGTTTCAGCTGCGGCTAAGCGAACTACCTATTCTATAGAAGTGAATATGAGAGAAAAAGCTCTTCTTTCACATAGTGGGAGGCTGGCCTTCTCTCTTCCCAATTCTCCCAATGAGACCTCTTTCACTCACTTAGTGGATGACCCAGAGGA